CACATGATGAAAAAAAGTAAAAGGTCCCGAGAAGAAAATGATCCTATTTGACCACTGTACATTGCTAACATCAAGAAATGGAATAATCGAGAATCCCGAGTAATAGGCCAGGCCGCTAAGGTAGCTAAAGTAGTGATAAATCCTGTTAATAAAACGGGGCCTATAGAGAGTCCATCTATTCCTAATTTCCAACGGAAATCAAAAAAACTGATCCATTTATAGTCGTCTACTAGTTGGATTAATGGATCGTCCAATTGGAAATGATAACAGAATGCATAGGTTGTTAGAAGAAGTTCTAGCATGCATATACATATAGTATACCACCTAATTACCCTATTTCCTTTATGGGGAAGAAAGAAAATTAAGGAACCCGCAAATATTGGTAAGACTACAATTATTGTTAACCAAGGAAATTTGTTCGTGGTAAAGACAAGATACGCTTGGACCAAAAAAACCAGTGCCAAAAAATATTTGATTTTTTGGCACTGGTTTTGGCGGTAAAAAAAAAAATGGACTCGGGTTTCTGTAACGTATTAATAAGCTATACCCATGCTGCGGGTTGTTTCATGCCATAAATAAACTCGAACACTCAAGAAATCTGTTGGGCAGGCGGATTCACATCTCTTACAACCGACACAATCCTCCGTTCTTGGAGCAGATGCTATTTGTTTGGCTTTACATCCATCCCAGGGTATCATTTCTAATACATCCGTGGGACAGGCTCGGACACATTGAGTACACCCGATACATGTATCATAAATCTTTACTGAATGCGACATTGGATCTATCCATTTTTGAACGTGATAAAGTTTCAATCTAGTAAATTGATAAATGAATTATATATTTAAATACTAGTACTAGATGAATCGATGAGTTCCTCGAGTTTTTTTATTAATCTACTTCTGGATTGACAGTGCCAAACTACTTTGATTTATTATCTTTACTTTATTTTGTGATAACACGATCATACCTTACGTGGCAGACATGCTAATTTGAATTAATTTTTGAAATTTTAATTGATGAAAATTCTAATTTATTTTATATTATAAAAAAGTATTACTTATTCAACAAATTAGATTGATTTATACGAGTTGATTTTCTGTTACGATAAATTGATGAAACAATAGCGAGTCCAATAGCAGCTTCAGCAGCTGCAATAGCTATAACAAAAATGGAGAAAATGGCTCCTTTTAATTGACGACTATCAAAAAAATCAGAAAATGTTACAAAATTGAGATTAACGGCATTTAATATAAGCTCAAGACACATAAGCGCCCTAACCATATTTCGACTTGTAATCAATCCATATAGACCGACAGAAAATAAATAGGCACTCAAAACAAGTACATGTTCGAGCATCATCAACCAACTCCTTATCAATCGCGATTCATTTCAATATGAACAACATTTTAACCAATTGGATTGACTAGTAACGATAACGAGTAATAGAATAGAATATAGAATAAAGGAATATAGTGGGAATAGATCGAACTAATAAAGAATTTCTATTTTATATACAACGTCAAATAGAAAAATAAAATGCATGTGATAGCTCATAAAAAGGTTTTTCCATTTCGTTTCGAAAGAGTATTATTGACGAGCTACAGCAATTGCGCCGATTAACGCAACTAAAAGAATTATTGAAATAAATTCAAACGGAAGAAAAAAATCTGTTGATAAATGAATCCCAATTTGTTGACTATTACTTATCAGATCTTGCTCGATAATCTGGTTTGCTTTTGCAGTCCAAATAATCCCGTACCATGACGTATCTGAAATAGTAGTAATTAGTGAAACAAAAATACTTGTACAGACCACAGAAGTTACTCCATCTCCCACGGTCCAAAGATGGAAATCTTTGGAATATTCTGAACCATTTATGAACATCACAGCAAAAATGATTAAAACATTTACGGCTCCTACGTAAATAAGGAGCTGCGCAGCGGCTACAAAATGTGAGTTCGATAGAATATAGAATAAAGATATACAAACAAAAACCAATCCCAACGAAAAGGCAGAATAAATGGGATTGGGAAGTAATACTACTCCCAGACCCCCTAATATAAGACCCAATCCCAGAAAGACTAAAAGAAAATCATGTATTAGTCCAGGTAAATCCATTATATATAAAATAAGAGATAAATAAATCAAAATCTTTCATAACTTTATTGACCCGGTCAGGAAAAAGAGGTAACTCTACTTTTTTAGACTAGTTCTTAATTAATTCTTAATTAATTATTATTAAACTAGATCAAAACGAGTTCTTAAGTTTTTATTTCAGGCAAATTTAAAATTGTTCGAATTGTGTAATCGTCAATTACTGACATTGGTAACCGACCCAAAGCAATTTGATTATAATTCAATTCGTGACGATCATAAGTAGAAAGTTCATATTCTTCAGTCATTGATAAACAATTTGTTGGACAATACTCAACGCAATTACCACAAAATATACATATTCCGAAATCAATACTGTAATTAAGCAATCGTTTCTTTCTAA